TCGGATCCTCCCCGAAACATAACCTAGAATCAGATCCTCATTATCTAAACGAACTCGGAACATACCATTGGGAAGTGATTCAGTAATTAAACCTTCGTGAATTAATTTTTGTTCTTTCATTCCAGGTAACCCCCTTGAAGTATCAACTAATGGAGGAGGAGTGATAGTAGACAATCCGTCTTTCCTCTCTTTTTCCAAATAGCAAGTTACGGATCAAATTCGGATACCAGAAGGATCACCATATATAATACAAAATTTCTCCCCCAATTCCTTCTAGTCGAGCTTCTCGATCTGTCATTATACCTCGAGAAGTAGAAAGAATTACGATACCCATTCCACCTAAAATCCTAGGAATTCGTTGATAGTTGGAATAGATTCGTAGACCGGGTCGACTGATACGCTTTAAAATATTTCGATATGTTCCCTTCCTATTCCTTCTATGTCGCAGGGTTGAAACCAAAAAATATTTGTTGTTTTCCCGATGTTTCCTAACGTTTTCAATAAACCCTTCTCGTAGAAGTATTTTAACAATGTTTTCGGTGATATTAGTAGATGTTATTCGAACCGTTCCCTTTTTATCCATGTTAGCATTTCTTATAGAAGTTATTATATCGGCAATAGTGTCCCTACCCATGACGAACTAGAATTCTTGGTGCCTCACAGTTTTGATATAATCAACATGTTCCACTTTTTTTTTTTTATTTTTCTTATTTATTTATGAATTAGTAAAGGTATATGCGTGAGACACAATCTACTAACGTGATCTATTTCAGATACCTTACTACACTCCATACTCTATTATGGTCTCATCTACTCGTATTTATATATTTATAAGACTTCAGGAGCTAATGAGACTATTTTAGTGAAACTCAACTGTCTCAATTCCCGAGCGATCGCTCCAAAAACTCGAGTTCCTTTTGGATTTCCTTCTTGATCAATGACAACTGCTGCATTGTCATCATATCGTATTATCATACCGTTGTCACGTTTGAGTTCTTTACATGTACGCACAATTACAGCTCTGATCACTTCTGATCTTTCGAGAGGCATATTGGGCACTGCTTCTTTGATTACAGCAACAATAACGTCACCAATATGAGCATATCGCTGATTACTAGCTCCTATGATTCGAATACACATCAATTCTCGAGCCCCGCTGTTGTCTGCTACATTCAAATGGGTCTGAGGTTGAATCATATCATTTTTTGAATCTGCTCTTTCAATGCAAAGGGCAAAGGAAAAAGAGAGAAATATTGTCTTCCCAGAAATCAAAAAATCTGCGATTGTATTTTTCATCACAAATACCCTTCAAATACCTATCACGCGATAATGAATTGAGTTCGTATAGGCATTTTGGACGCAGCTATTGAAATAGCTGCTCTGGCTACAGTTTCTGATATTCCGCCCATTTCATAAAGTATTCGACCTGGTTTAACGACAGATACCCAATATTCGGGAGATCCTTTCCCCGAACCCATGCGTGTTTCGGTAGGTCTTACTGTAACGGGTTTGTCGGGAAATATACGTACCCATATTTTTCCACCGCGGCGCGCATACCGTGTCATTGCCCGTCGTCCTGCTTCTATTTGTCTAGATGTGATCCAAGCGGGTTCAAGTGCCTGAAGAGCGTATTTACCGAAACAAATATGATTGCCTCGATAAGATATTCCCTTCATTCTTCCTCTATGTTGTTTACGGAATCTGGTTCTTTTGGGGTTCTAGTTGATGGTTTTTTCTCAATACCATCTCTACTGCAGAACCGGACATGAGAGTTTCTTCTCATCCAGCTCCTCGCGAATGAAACGATTCAATAATATTACAGATGCACATGTATTTATTTAATGAATAATACACGGATTTATTGATATTTAATCTGTCACACAGCAATCCGTATATCTTGTATATTATCTTGTATATATAGCTAGACGTATATTTCTATTTATATGGGATAATGCCTTTCTTTTGAAAATGAATTCTTGACCTTTACCGAATCCGTCAAAATATTGCAATCCAATAATGGCTTCGCGGGCGAATATTTACTCTTTCCTTACTTTCTTCATTTGTAGGTTGAACCTATGACCTATCAGAATAAATCAATTGGTTCCTGGTTGATTCCGCCATCCCACCCAATGAATCATTAGGATTTGTTTTTAATAGAATCTTCTGCAGTCACAGGTTCCGTCGTTCCCATAGCTTTTCATTAATGGCTAGGCCTGAACTATGCAATGGAGCTCCTAATGAAATTCGTTCCCGAGCCAATCTCCTCAGTCTCTATTGACTCGAGGCTCTTTATTATTTGTATTTTTCTTATGAACCTTATTCATCTAATTACTAATTATGGACGAATCAGTATTGATGCTTTATCACACTGCTTTTTATGATAATGATGTGATTGATAGACCATACATATTGGAATCATATATCATGGAGATTCTCCTTCTCTCTTTCTCTCGCCCTTCCATTTACCCACATCCTTCTATTTTCCTTTCCCTTTCCAAGCCATAAATGGACTTTTCCTTTATGGAAAAAAAAAAAGATTTCAGTTGTTACAACTATATGATCGATACATCATATAGTGACTGGTTCCTTGGATCTCGATAATACAAAGCAATGAGTTGGTTACTAGTTCTTATAGTTATTAGTTAGGGGCTGGTCTGTTTTTTTTTTTTTTGAATCCCAACTCTAAAGAAAAAACCAACGAGTCACACACTAAGCATAGCAGTTCTACCAAATGGTCAATCGAATTTTTATTCAACCCTATAGAATTAGAATTGCTCATTTTTCATTTTTTTTTTTTATTGAAGTGAAAAGGAAAGGAATAGTTTGTAGTTTTTGTTCTATCGCGGAATAGAATGGCAAGCAAAGGAGGGACCATTATTTCTCGTCTACAAATATCCAAATTTTGATGCCCAATATTCCATAGGCGGTTTGAACTGGATAGGAACAATGATCAATTTTAGCTCGAATGGTTTGTAGGGGAACCCTACCTTCTCTGATCCATTCGACACGTGCAATTTCTTTTCCGTCGATACGCCCTGCAATTTCCACTTGAATTCCTTTTGTGTCTGCTTCTTCAGTTAATTCAATAGCTTTTTTCATTGCCTTTCGAAACGAAACTCGATTCTTTAATTGTAGAGCTATATATTCTGCAAGAATATTAGGTTGTCCATAAGGTTTTGCAACTCTTGTAATAGCAATGTTAAGTCTCCGGTTCACAGAATGAAACCCCTTTTGTACATTGATCTGTAATTCTTTGATTCCTCGTGTTTGGCCTTCTATTAACAAGTTTTGGAATCCAATATAGATTATGACCTGGATCAGATCCATTTTTTTTTGAATCTCTATATGTGCAATTCCAATTCCTTCGAAACTTGAGGATATTCTTATATTTTTTTGTAAATATATCTTGATACAATCCCGTATTTTTTCATCTTCCTGTAGACCTATGTAATAACTTTTTGGTTGTGCGAACCAAAGGGAACGATGACTTTGGGTTTCCCCAAGTCGGAAACCAAGTGGATTTATTTTTTGACCCATCTTTTTTTTTCTCTCTCTCTTTCTTTCTCTATATATCTTTCTATTATAGGATCTCTCCATACATTTTTTGTTTCTAAAAATAGATCCCGATCCGTTTTCTTTTTAGATCTATCCTTCAATACAATAATTATATGACAAGCGAGTCTTTCTATTGGATAACTACGTCCTCTAGCCCGGGGTTTGAACTTTTTCACGATAGTACCCCCATGGACTTCGGCTTTACTAATGACTGAATCAGCTTCGTTGAAACTTTTATTGTGACTAGCATTTGCTGCTGCAGAATAAACCAGTTTAAAAATGGGATAAAATGCTCGATAAGGCATGAGTTCCAGTAACATAAGTGTTTTCTCATAGGAATGTCCACGAATCTGATCAATGACTCTTCGTGCTTTGTGAGCAGACATAGATACATGTTGAGCTAAAGCTTGTACTTGTGTGCTCGAGCTCCTCTTCATCTTCTGCTTTTTCAAGGTCTTCTTCCACTTTCTCCACTTTGACATAAGGTTCACCTCCCACCAATGAACGACGAGCACCTACTTTTATTTTCTTTTTTATTTTATTAAAGGAGAGATCTAGTATCGTTTCTCGCATGTCCCCGGAAAGTCAGAGTAGGTGCGAATTCTCCCAATTTGTGACCCACCATACGATCTGTTATATAAATAGGTATATGTGCCTTTCCATTATGAACGGCAATTGTATTGCCGATCATTGTGGGTATAATGGTAGATGCCCGGGACCAAGTTCCTATTATCTCTTTTTCCTCTCTCATGTTGAGCTTCTCCATTTTTGCCAATAAATGATTATCTACAAAAGGATTTTTTTTTAGTGAACGGGTCACGGCCGATTACTCCTTTTTTTTTTGACTGAATTTTCTCTATAAGAGGTAGAATAGAATAACCCGGTTGAAGCGTAATGATCATACGTCTGTAATGCATTTCCCATAATAGGTCCCATTCTTCTACCCTTTCCCGGGAGTCGATGACTATTTATAGCTATTACTTTGACGCCAAAGAAGAGTTCGACCCAATGCTTTATTTCTGTCCTAGTTGATCCTGATTCGACATTAGAAGTATATTGATTGTTCCCCAATAACCGAATACTCTTTTCTGTAAAGACTGCATATTTGATTCCATCCATAAATCCACTTTCTTCCCCACGAGTTCCAGTATCGATAAGAATTCTAGTTCTTACTCTTCATATGTTATGGTTGGTATGAATATACCATACCAATTCGTTATGTATGGATGATGAGATTCCATTGATACAGAGCCAATTCCAATAGACTTATTGAATATTCCCGTTGGCCTGCATCCAGCAGGAATTGAACCTACGAATTCGCCAATTATGAGTTGGGCGCTTTAACCATTCAGCCATGGATGCTTCGCGGGGGTCATTGTACATTGTGAATGACCCAATTCCAATTGAATTGGATTCCTTAGGAGGAATCAATGAGAGGACATCAATTCAAATCCTGGATCTTCGAATTGAGAGAGATCAAGAATTCTCACTATTTCTTAGATTCATGGACCAAATTCGATTCGGTGGGATCTTTCACTCCCATTTTTTTCCACCAAGAGCGCTTTATGAGACTCTTTGACCCCCGAATTTGGACTGTCCTACTTTCACGTGATTCACAGGGTTCAACAAGCACTCGATATTTCACGATCAAGGGTGTAGTACTGCTTGTAGTAGTGGTCCTTATATATCGTACTAACAATCGAAATAGGGTCGAAAGAAAAAATCTCTATTTGATGGGGCTTCTTCCTATACCTATGAATTCCATTGGACCCAAAAATTATACATTGAAAGAGAAAGAATCTTTTTGGTCTTCCAATCTCAATAGGTTGATTGTTTCGCTCCTGTATCTTCAAAAAGGGAAAAAGATCTCTGAGAGTTGTTTCATGGATCCGAAAGAGAGTACTTGGGTTCTCCCAATAACTAAAAAGCGTATCATGCCTGAATCTAACTGGGGTTCGCGGCGGTGGAGGAACCAGATCGGAAAAAAGAGGGATTCTAGTTGTAAGATATCTAATGAAACCGTAGCTGGAATTGAGATCTCATTCAAAGAGAAAGATATCAAATATCTGGAGTTTCTTTTTGTATCCTATACGGATGATCCGATCCGCAAGGACCATGATTGGAAATTCTTTGATCGCCTTTCTCCGAGTAAGAAGCGAAACATAATCAACTTGAATTCGGGACAGCTATTCGAAATCTTAGTGAAACACTTGATTTGTTATCTCATGTCTGCTTTTCATGAAAAAAGACCAATTGAGGTGGAGGGTTTCTTCAAACAACAAGGAGCTGAGGCAACTATTCAATCAAACGATATTGAGCATGTTTCCCATCTCTTCTCGAGAAACAAGTGGGGTATTTTTTTTCAAAATTGTGCTCAATTTCATATGTGGCAATTCCGCCAAGATCTCTTCGTTAGTTGGGGGAAGAATCAGCACAAATCGGATTTTTTGAGGAACGTCTCGAGAGAGGATTTGATTTGGTTAGACAATGTGTGGTTGGTAAACAAGGATCGGTTTTTTAGCAAGGTACGGAATGTATCGTCAAATATTCAATATGATTCCACAAGATCTATTTTCTTTCAAGTAACGGATTCTAGCCAATTGAAAGGATCTTCTGATCAATCCAGAGATCCTTTCGATTCCATTAGTAATGAGGATTCGGAATATCACACATTGATTAATCAAACAGAGATTCAGCAACTAAAAGAAAGATCGATTCTTTTGGATCCTTCCTTTCTTCAAACGGAACGAACAGAGATAGAATCAGATCGATTCCCGAAATGCCTTTCTGGATATTCCTCAATGTCCCGGCTATTCACGGAACGTGAGAAGCAGATGAATAATCATCTGCTTCCGGAAGAAATCGAAGAATTTCTTGGGAATCCTACAAGATCAATTCGTTCTTTTTTCTCTGATAGATGGTCAGAACTTCATCTGGGTTCGAATCCTACTGAGAGGTCGACTAGAGATCAGAAATTGTTGAAGAAACAAGAAGGTGTTTCTTTTGTCCCTTCCAGGCGATCGGAAAATAAAGAAATAGTTGATATATTCAAGATAATTACGTATTTACAAAATACCGTCTCAATTCATCCTATTTCATCAGATCCGGGATGTGATATGGTTCCGAAGGATGAACCGGATATGGACAGTTCCAATAAGATTTCATTCTTGAACGAAAATGCATTTTTTGATTTATTTCATCTATTCCATGACCGGAACAAGGGGGGATACCAAGATTTTGAATCAGAAGAGAGATTTCAAGAAATGGCAGATCTATTCACTCTATCAATAACCGAGCCGGGTTTGGTGTATCATAAGGGATTTGCCTTGTCTATCGATTCCTACGGATTGGATCCAAAAAAATTATTGAATGAGGTATTCAACTCCAGGGATGAATCGAAAAAGAAATCTTTATTGGTTCTACCTCCTATTTTTTATGAAGAGAATGAATCTTTTTATCGAAGGATCAGAAAAAAATCGGTCCGGATCTCCGATTTGGAAGATCCAAAACCAAAAATAGTGGTATTTGCTAACAACAACATAATGGAGGCGGTCAATCAATATAGATTGATCCGAAATCTGATTCAAATCCAATATAGCACCTATGGGTACATAAGAAATATATCGAATCGATTCTTTTTAATGAATCGATCCGATCGCAACTTCGAATATGGAATTCAAAGGCATCAAATAGGAAATGATACTCTGAATCATCTAACTATAATAAAATATACGATCAACCAACATTTATCCAATTTGAAAAAGAGTCAGAAGAAGTGGTTCGATCCTCTTATTTCTCGAACCGAGAGATCCATGAATCGGGATCCTAATGCATATAGATACAAATGGTCCAATGGGAGCAAGAATTTCCAAGAACATTTGGAACATTTCGTTTCTGAACAGAAACACCGTTTTCAAGTAATGTTCGATCGATTACGTATTAATC